GGATTCATATTAAGTTCCTCGCACCAAAAAAAAGAAATGGTTAATGATACAATCAACCGATGAATTATTACTTCATTATTCCATCACTTAAGATCTATCCGAAAAAAAAAAAAAGAACTAAGAACTCTGAATTGAAATAATAATATTACTGAATCATCAGAGCTACTTCGATATCTCGTTTTTAGTTCCTATCCGTGGAGTCTTTGTAAATCTATACGGTTCCAGTTCTTCCATTTCTTTGTTCCGAACCATTCCATTCTTTCAATTCTTCGCTCTTTCTCTTCTATATGCATGCTTGACTTCATTTGTTTATTCATTCAATCCACAGTCACAGATAAAACGGAAGGGCTTGCTTTGGAATCCGCCTAAATTCAGTGGGATGGGAAATAATATATATGGATAGCCCATATATAACTAGTGAATATCTAATATCACATATACATTGTTTCTTTAATAACGTAAACCATCCGTACCTTCTATTGAACCGGATTCTAGAATCATTCTTCGAAACATATACAGGGATTGGCTTAGAGCCCTTACATATACCCAGCTCGACCCCCCTTACTTTTTTTTAATTCTCTAATATCATACATTTTTTTTTTTTGCTCCTATTCTAGATCGTATATACCGGTATGAGTTGGGATAAGCTTTTTTTTAAGACCATTTTGGAAGCTAGTCAATGATGACCCTCCATGGATTCACCTATATAAGCTGCGGCTAAAGTTGCAAAAATAAGAGCCTGAATCCCGCTTGTGAATAATCCAAGGAACATGACAGGTATAGGAACCACCGAAGGTACTAAAGAAACAAGAACAACAACTACTAATTCATCCGCTAATATATTCCCGAAAAGTCGAAAACTAAGTGATAAGGGTTTTGTGAAATCTTCTAGGATGTTAATTGGTAAAAGTATTGGAGTTGGTTGAATGTATTTACCGAAATAACCCAATCCTTTTTTGGTAAGACCCGCATAGAAATATGCCACTGACGTAGGTAAAGCTAAAGCAACAGTAGTATTTATATCATTCGTGGGTGCAGCTAACTCTCCATGTGGTAACTGTATGATTTTCCGGGGTAAAAGGGCACCTGACCAGTTAGAAACAAAAATAAATAGGAACATAGTTCCAATAAAGGGAACCCAAGGACCATATTCTTCTCCAATCTGAGTTTTGCTCAAGTCTCGAATGAATTCGAGGACATATTCGAAGAAATTCTGACCGTCGGTTGGAATGGTTTGTGGATTCCGAACAGCTATAGTGGCTGAACCTAATAAGATAGCAATTACAACCCAAGAAGTGATAAGTACTTGGGCATGGACTTGGAAACCCCCTATTTGCCAATAAAAATGTTGGCCTACTTCCACATCGGATATATCGTATAACACTTTTAGTGAGTTGATGGAACAGGGTAAAACATTCATATTGCCCTCTGACATAAATAGAACTTAAAAAGGAATTATTTTGATTCAGCCATCTCGTATCTCTTTCTCAACTCGTCTACTTTGAATCAATCGTATATTTCGGATCCCAAGTGATCACATAATATCCCCAGTGATTTTGATCTCTTTTTTGAGACTCAGGGATAGTAACCGATTCAATCAATTTATGGAGTTTCCAAAGTCATTGACTTATCCTATTATTAATCAACAATTTCTTATATAGCTAGAACCGCCCTCACAAATTGCGGATACTAATTTGTTAAGAATCAATCGGATTGAAGCTATAGCGTCATCGTTCGCTGGAATCGGAATATTTGCGAGATCCGGGTCACAATTTGTATCGATTAAACAAATTGTTGGAATCCCCAAAGTGAGACATTCTCGAAGAGCCGTATATTCTTCTTGCTGATCAACGATGATTACAATATCGGGTAACCCCGTCATATATTTGATCCCGCCCAGATAGGTTTGCAAGTGAGATAATTGCCTCTTCAACATTGCTACATCTCTTTTCGGGAGACAGTTGAGTTTCCCCGTATTTTGTTCCGATCTCAAGTTCCTGAACCTATGAAGTCTCATTTCTGTAGTGGACCAATTCGTTAACATACCACCGAGCCATTTTTTATTAACATAATGACACCGAGCCCTTATTGCAGCTGATGCTACTAAATTGGCTGCTTTATTTTTGGTACCAACTATTAAGAAGTGTTTTCCTATACTTGCTGCATCAAAAACTAAATCGCAGGCTTCTGACAAAAAACGAGCAGTTCGAGTAAGATTTGTAATATGAATACCTTTACGCTTTGAAGAGATGTAAGGTGCCATTCTAGGATTCCATTTCCTAGTACCATGGCCAAAATGAACTCCTGCTTTCATCATCTCTTCAAAATCCATGTTCCAATATCTTCTTGTCATTTCTCCCCACATTTTCTCTCTTTTTTTTTTTTATTTAAGAGGTACCTGAAATAAAAAATTGTTCCGACGGAACCTTCTACCGGAGATTGACCGTTAATACCCAGTCCAAGTCATTAATTCCTTTCTATTCGTTATTATCTTTATTAC